CGTTTTTCTTTCTTTTTTTGTGCCAGCTTATGATCTAAACGAGTCGCACATACACCCTAGTACATGTTCCTCGACGCTGAGGACATCCCCGAAGAGCGGGGGATTTCGTAACATTTCGAATTGGCTGTCTTGTATTTCTAATAAGTTGTTTAATAGTTGGCATGTTGAATCAGATACATAATGGGCTGGTTTAGATTGATCCTAACCGGATGATTATGAATTTTTTCTATTTAATAGACATAGTAAACTCGGAGATAAAATCTAAAATCACGGATTTGCACAAAATCCATCTTTTTTTCATTCAACTGCTACAAGATCAATAATTCCATAAGCTTGGGCTTCTGTTGCTGACATAAAAACGTCTCTTTCTAGGTCTTCAGATACAACCCATAATGGTTTGCCCGTCCTTTGTGCATAAACCCTTGTGATGGTTTCGCGTATTTTCAGCAGCTCTTCCGCTTCCAGGATAAATTCTCCCGTTTGCGCCTCATAAAAAGAAGCAGCAGGTTGATGGATCATTACCCTGATGATACAAGGGTTTTCTATCTGGTGTGATGAAACGAACAGAAAAGAATAATAGGAAAAAAGATAGAATTTAATAACCGTACGGGCATCATCTTTTGTGCATTGCATACGGCTCTAGAATCAAATTGACCCTTTTACCCTCCATTGAAGAAAGATAAAAATAGAATTTATCAGCCCTGGATGGGTAAATGATCAAATTGCCACCCTTCCTTTCGGAGGAGTTCAAAAATGCTATAAAAAATACTATGATGGCTCCGTTGCTTTTTATTTTAAATTGGATTATTTTTTTTTATCTTTGATTCAGCAATCCCAAAGTTTCTTTTTTTTATCAAAAAAATCTTTTTTCGCGTTCTTTTTTATAACAAAAATATTGTTTAAGAGACCTTCGGTGTGAAAACAAAAAAGTTTGTGACGCTGAATTGGACTTGCGATAGATAATTGAAAATCGAAAATCCCTTTTATCTCATACTACTCTCTCGATACATAATCGAATCTTTTGGAAAAAACAATAAAAAAAATTTTCATATCGAATTCGAAGTGCCATGCTATTATTACTTAATATTCATATGGCGAAGGCATAGTTCTCTTTTTTCTCTCAAATAAAAAAACCTCATTGGCGCCAAGCGTGAGGGAATGCTAGACGTTTAGTAAGTTCTCCTGCAGCTAGGAGAAAGGATCCCATTGACGCGGCTAATCCCATGCATACTGTATGGACCTCTGGTCGCACAAATTGCATAGTATCATAAATCGCTAATCCGGCTATTACCCATCCGCCAGGAGAGTTTATAAACAAATACAGATCTTTAGTATCATCCTCGATACTGAGATATACCATAAGACCGATAAGTTGATTCGAGATCTCGCTATTAACGTCTTGGCCTAAAAAGAGTAATCTTTCTCGATAAAGTCGGTTGATTAGGGTAAAATTGTATCCCTTAAGAACCGTACGTGCACCTTTTGATGCATACGGTTCAAAGAAGATTGCGAAAAAAAAGAATCAATGTCTAGATCCCAGTCCTTTTTATTTTTGCCTATTCTTTTTGATAGCAGGTTTTTTCTAACTTCTAACGAAAGACCTTTTTCTTCGATTTTTTAATAAAGACGCGTTTTGGATTTTTTTTGTTCTTCCTTAGAATAGAAAAATAATAGAAAAAAGTCACTAAATTTATCGAATTAACTTCTCATTGATGTATTATTTCATCAAGATTCAATCCAAACTACGATGGTATTTTCTTGTTCGTGAATGGGTCTCTTTCATCTTTTTAGGTTTCTGCTCTACTCCGAGTAAAAATCCGCCCGATATTGATTTGCACATATAGGACAAATCTTCTGATCACTATTTTATGACTTTTTTCAATTAATTTCAGATCTTTCACCAAGTATTTAGTTTAAGATTCCCTCGCTTGAAAAATAGGATATCTTTACAAATAACAAAGAGGAATCATTTTTCATACGCGCAGTAATCGTAGATATATTACCAATTGGGTTTTTTATAAACAGAGCCTGGATATTTCATTTTTTTAGTCCAACCAAAGCCAACCATAAATTATTCTAATTGATAATAGTACTATGAATCCCCACAAACAATGGATTTAATTGCATGCACTTCACGCTCCAATTTTTTGATGATTCCGTTTTTCTTTCTTGGGCGAAACAGAGGATATCTCGATCGGGGAAGAGAACGGGGAAATCCCATATGACCCAATATTTCTGACAAGTCGCACTATATGTCAACCCAAGATGCATCTTCCTCTCCAGGAATTCGGAAAGGAACTTTTGGAACACCAATAGGCATGAATTAAAAGAAAAAAGAACTCAATATTCTATTTCACTTTGATATGAAAACGTAACAATAGGGTTTTATTGTCTTTATAATATTGACTTTATCATAATTAATTTTATCCATAGATTAGAAAAATTCCGAAAGAAAGACAAAATAAATAAAGGAATTTTTTGACGAATAGGTTCTTTTGAT